GCTGTAGAGTATGGTCTTAATTTTTAATTTATTTTTAAATTAATAAAATAAAACAGAATAAATTTTTTGAAATGAAAATTATTAAATTATAAGACAAGTTATAAGACAAGAGCACGAAAATAACTAATAATATGAATAATAAAAAGGTGGATTATCATACATATATATTTCGTGTAGAAACGTGTAGAAAGGTGAATAAGTCCGTTTATTTACATATTTTTTAGTTACACATTTTTTTATTGAATACTTATAAAAAAAATGCAATAAAACATATACTTATATATTCCTCATTTAGGTATATACTCACTTAGGTATACTTACCTATAATATTAGTATAATATAATAATTATATATATATAATATATATATAAATAGAATTATTATATATGAATTTTAAAATATCTTTTTAACAATATAAGATTAAAATAAGATTAAAATAAAAATATTAATATAAAACAATAAAAAAAAATAACAGGTACAAATATTAAATCGAGGTACCCACTCAATGATAACTCTCAACAACTTTCCCTCCATTTTTGTGCCTTTAGTGGGCTTAGTATTTCCGGCAATTGCAATGGTTTCTTTATCTCTTCATGTTCAAAAAAACAAGATTTTTTAGATACTATCAGGGACAACTCTTATCCATTTTTTTTTTCAAAGCTTACTTTGATCATAACACCCCTATCTATTTAGTAGAATAGGGTATAACATGTGGCTTCTTTCGAGCATAAGCCCTTAGGTATGCGTAAACATGATATAAGGGTAAATGGATTATAACAATTTTCAAGCGGATCCGTAGCGAGAAGAATTTCGGAAATGTAAAGTCATCTATATGTGGATATCTACAGGAAATCGTATGAAAGAGATGTTATTGTTTTAGTTTGGATCTAAGTAATTCGATGAATTTTTCTAAAATAAAAGGTTCACATCATAGTAATGCTGGTTGATGAGAGTTACTTCGGAAACAAAAAAAGTAAAATAAAATTTATTTTTGTTATTCTTCCAATTCCAATAAAATGCAACTAGGTCTAGTGAGAGTATGAGTTGGCGATCAGAACGTATATGGATAGAACTTATAGCGGGATCTCGAAAAATAAGTAATTTCGGTTGGGCCCTCATTCTTTTTTTAGGTTCATTAGGGTTTGTATTGGTTGGAACCTCCAGTTATTTTGGTAGGAATTTTATATCTTTATTTCCTTCTCAGCAAATAAATTTTTTTCCGCAGGGGATCGTGATGTCTTTCTATGGGATCGCGGGTCTCTTTATTAGCTCCTACTTGTGGTGCACAATTTTGTGGAATGTAGGTAGTGGTTATGATCGATTCGATATAAAAGAGGGCATAGTGTGTATTTTTCGTTGGGGATTTCCTGGAAAAAACCGTCGCATATTCCTGCGATTCCTTATGAAAGATATTCAGTCCATCAGAATAGAAAATAAAGAAGGTCTTTTTGCTCGTCGGGTCCTTTATATGGAAATCAGAGGCCAGGGGGCCATTCCCTTGACGCGTACTGATGAGAATTTGACTCCACAAGAAATTGAGCAAAAAGCTGCTGAATTGGCCTATTTCTTGCGCGTACCAATTGAAGTATTTTGAAAAAAGTAACTGAAAACGGAATCCTTTGCAAGAGGGAAAAAACTCAAGAACCTTCTTTTTTTTCTATACCACAACTTAACGTAACGGAAATTTGTTCTGAATGCCTATTCGAGCCAAAGTAAACGTATACGAAGCAACCCTAAAACGAAAATTTTTGTGTCTATCATTTTTTTTTTTTATATTTGATATTTTATTTAATAGAACGGCAGCTCTTTCATCTCCAAATCCAACTAACTAATATTAATTTTTAATTTGAAGTGGGCTCTTTTTTATTCTATTTCTGTATTCTTTCTAGATTCAAGGACTAATCTAACCACTCTACTGCATCACAAATAAAAACTTCGAAATAGATTAATGGGCTCGATGACGTGGGATATAACTTATGCTTGATAGAAATATTAGTATCATATAAAGTCGACGCATGGGGTGAGTTCATTAAAACTTCAAAAATTCACAGACGAAAAAATGGCAAAAAAGAAAGTATTAATTTCCCTTCTATATCTTGCATTTATAGTATTTTTGCCTTGGTGGATCTCTCTCTCATTTAAAAAAAGTCTGGAATCTTGGATTATTAATTGGTGGGATATTAAGCAATCCGAAATTTTTTTGAATGATATTCAAGAAAAGAGTATTCTAAAAAAATTCATAGACTTAGAGGAACTCCTTCGTTTGGAGGAAATGATAAAGGAATACCCAGAAACGCATTTACAAAAGCTTCGCGTCGAAATCTACAAAGAAACGACCCAGTTGATCAAGATGCACAATGAGGATCGTATCCATACAATTTTACACTTCTCGACAAATATAATCTGTTTCGTTATTCTAAGTGGTTATTCTATTCTAGGTAATGAAGAACTTGTTATTCTTAACTCTTGGGTTCAAGAATTCCTATATAACTTAAGCGACACAATAAAAGCTTTTTCTATTCTTTTATTAACTGATTTATGTATAGGATTCCATTCGCCCCACGGTTGGGAATTAATGATTGGCTCTGTCTACAAAGATTTTGGATTTGCTCATAATGATCAAATTATATCCGGTCTTGTTTCTACTTTTCCAGTCATTTTAGATACAATTTTTAAATATTGGATCTTTCGTTATTTAAATCGTGTATCTCCTTCACTTGTGGTGATTTATCATTCAATGAATGACTGAAAAATTATCGAACGGCCCAATTATAATATTTGTTACTTTGTACATAAGCAAAACACTCAAAATTGTACCTATTCTTTCTACCCAGTAAAGGGGTTTCTCCAATATTTCAGAAAAATTATTTCAGTAAATATCAAAATTATAGATAGGGAACTCTACTAGTGACCTACCTAATTTTATTGTAGAAAATTTCGGGATCAATGATTGGACCATGCAAACTAAAAAAACCTTTTCGTCGATAAAGAAAGAGATTACTCGATCCATTTCCCTATCGCTCATCATATATATAATAACTCAGGCACCCATTTCAAATGCCTATCCCGTTTTTGCACAGCAGGGTTATGAAAATCCACGAGAAGCAACGGGCCGTATTGTATGTGCCAATTGCCATTTAGCTAATAAACCCGTGGATATCGAGGTTCCACAAGCGGTACTTCCGGATACTGTATTTGAAGCAGTTGTTCGAATTCCCTATGATCTGCAAGTGAAACAAGTTCTTGCTAATGGTAAAAAAGGAGCTTTAAATGTGGGGGCTGTTCTTATTTTACCCGAGGGATTTGAACTAGCCCCGCCCGATCGTATTTCGCCCGAGATTAAAGAAAAGATAGGAAATCTGTCTTTTCAAAGTTACCGCCCTACTAAAAAAAATATTCTTGTGATAGGTCCTGTTCCTGGTCAGAAATATAGTGAAATCACCTTTCCTATTCTTTCCCCGGACCCTGCTACTAATAAAGATGTTCACTTCTTAAAATATCCCATATACGTAGGCGGGAACAGAGGAAGGGGTCAGATTTATCCCGACGGGAGCAAGAGTAACAATAATGTTTATAATGCCACAGCAGCGGGTATAGTAAGCAAAATTATACGAAAAGAAAAGGGGGGATACGAAATAACCATAGTGGAGGCATCGGACGGGCGTCAAGTGGTTGATATTATCCCTCCAGGGCCGGAACTTCTTGTTTCTGAGGGCGAATCCATCAAACTTGATCAACCACTAACGAGTAATCCTAATGTGGGCGGATTTGGTCAGGGGGATGCAGAAGTAGTACTTCAAGATCCATTACGTGTCCAAGGCCTTTTGCTCTTCTTGGCATCTGTTATTTTGGCACAAATCTTTTTGGTTCTTAAAAAGAAACAGTTTGAGAAGGTTCAGTTGGCCGAAATGAATTTCTAGATCCGCGGATTTTTCAACATCAAACTATAAAAAGAAATAAACTTTTGTTGGCAATTATATTATGTAATTGTGTAGGATCAAAAAAATTTTGTTTGTTTCTTTTTTCGGATTTCGGGAATTATTTATACTGGTCATGATGTGTATATTGTGAAGAAGACTATTTTGATTTTACTTATCTTTTCTTTGTTTTTTCAATCCAAATCGAAGTGATATAGAATGAATCCGTAGTTTTATATTTTATATTTAAATAGAATCAAAACAAAAGATAAATAAGCGGAGAATATAAACCAAAGCATAAATGAAAGGAACAAAGGGTTTAGGGGGGGGTTGTGCGTCTCCTAGTTTTTGACACAAGAAAAGGGATTTTCCACAACCCCTTCTTGGGTCAAATTAATAATGATTCTTGATCCTATTCGTCAAAAATTCCTATTCGTAGGTTCCGTTTTTTTTTCGATTTATCATGTTAAGTAGTGGACAAACAAAAATATAGGTAAATTGATTGAACAAATAGAACTTCTTCAATTTCGAAGAATTTCTAAAATCGAAAAAAGGAAACTTTGATTAGACTAAGATTAAATAAAGTAGGGTTCTATTTTATTAGTATAGAATTTTATTAGTATAGATAAGGGTTGCATGATATCTAATCGATAGAAATCCATATATATGGAACTATATAGAATTGTGAGTCATCCAAAAAACGGAAATCGAGTGATTCCTTCTTTGTTTTAATTTTTAAAGTATTCACAGATACTTTTGAGTAAAAGATGTTCTGAATCAATTAATGAAGTGAATTTTTCAAAACATCAATCATAAGAGAGTATCAATCATAAGAAAGTGTGGTTTTTTTTGAAACATTTATACAAAAAAATATTATGATTATAAGAACTCAACGGGACCCATCCCCTCTTTCCTTGGCTGATTCGAGGGGGATCCCATTGAGTTCTTATGCTTTCATGTCTATAAACCAGTTCATCCGGTTATTACAGAGATGAACCTAATCCGGAATATGAACCATAAAAGAAAATACCAATTAAACCAATTACAACAATACCGGTTACAGTACCTATTATCCAAAGAGGA